TATTTTTCCTTGTTCACTAATAAATCGATTAAGCAAACTTAGATTTCCATAAAAAATTTTATCCTTGGGGGACAAAGGAGGCTTAGGCTTAGACTGCTTGGGCTTACGAAAAACCTTCTTGGGCTTAGACTGCTTGGGCTTAGACTCGGGCTTAGACTCGGGCTTAGACTGCTTGGGCTTAGACTGCTTGGGCTTAGACTCTTCGGGCTTAGACTGCTTGGGCTTAGACTGCTTGGGCTTAGACTCTTCGGGCTTAGACTGCTTGGGCTTAGACTCTTCGGGCTTAGACTGCTTGGGCTTAGACTCGGACTTAGACTCGGGCTTAGACTGCTTGGGCTTAGACTCTTCGGACTTAGACTCGGGCTTAAACTCTTCGGGCTTAGACTGCTTGGGCTTACGAAAAGACTTCTTGGATTTATCCATGGTTTGTTTCTCCGTTATTTTGGATATTTCGAAAATTCGATTTCATTCGACCAGATTGACTAATTATAATTATTTATAATTAAGAAATAAAATTTTGCTTGTTTATATTTTGATATTTAAACATGTATTAACATATGATATATTAATATTTTCTTTTGTATTTGTAAAGGTGACATGCAGATAATCGATTCCATCTATTTCTTTATCTCTCCATGAATTGTATGTTTGTAACAATAAGGACAGAATTTTCTCAATTCCAATGGACTGGGCGTATTGTGTTGATTCTTTTGAGTAATATATCTGGAAATACCTGTTGATCTCTTATTAACGCTGTTTCGAAGACAACTGGTACATTCCAAAATAACCCGTACTCGGACATCTTTACTCTTTTTTTTACCCTTTTTTTTACCCTTGGCCATGAACCAACCTCCTTTTGGTTTTTTTTATTCAAAAAACTCTTTTATTTTGCGATCCGAAACGACCAAGAAAGGAATGCAAAAAATAGAAGTTGCTTACTCCAAATCCAGTTATGAGACATTTTTTTGCAACCAATATAGTCAAAATAAGTACTACAATAATCTAAATTAGATTATAGTAAGTATATCTAAGTGAATGTATAGAATAAAGTGAGTAAAGTGAAATGCAGGGGGTGTACAACTAACTAAATGCACTTTTTTCTATACGACGAAATATATGTGTCTAATTTACATTAGAAGTTTCGATTCAAATTGCAGTACAATATTTACATTTTAGTTAAACATCTTGTATGATACTGTTGGCCAAACCACATTTGCACTTCTGTTCTCTTAATTTCATTGAAGGTAATTTCCTTTAAGCCCGCCCCCAAGTTACGAGGTTCGCTGAGGGGAGAATTTACTTTTATTCTTTTTCTTTTCGAACTTATTCAAATAAAAAAAGAGGGGAGGTAGTATTCACAGATATTTCTCTAATCTTCCTGACTCCCCGTGTTAATAATTAGAATGAAAAAAAGGGGAATGTCAACGCATCCGGGAAAAAACGATTGATCTCTATTAACAGACCTGCTAAAGAACTGAACCATAGGGTACTTATTACTGGCGCCACGGATAAATATGTTTTTAGATTTCGCATTTTAAATTCTCCTTCTTTATTGGAATTCTAATAAAGAATTGATCTTGTAATACATATAATACATATATGATTTGGTTTATATGTAATTAAGGGACCCTTTTTTTGTTTTGTACGTGAAACTCCTAATTCAATTTGAAATCTACAAGGATTTGATCGATGAGATTTTTTTTTTTATTTAATTAGTAATGAAAAGAACAAAATACACCTCTTTCCGCCCAAGCATTTGCCAAATTTATGGCGAGTTTTCTATTTTATTTTGCACATGTCTATAAGTTCATTATTAGTATATGTTATATGATATGAGATGAAGAAATGACAAGATAAGTTGGATATCTCAATCAATAAAGAAAATGAAATACGTATATAGAAAACAATTCGGGGATTCTCTACAATGACATTGTAGGGCAATTGAAAGGGATGTAGCGCAGCTTGGTAGCGCGTTTGTTTTGGGTACAAAATGTCGCAGGTTCAAATCCTGTCATCCCTACCTATTCTTTTTGTTTCACTTCTGAGTAATAACAAAGGGTCAATTGAAATAACTTCAAATTGGACATATCTAATCTTGAATTGTTATCATATCAATATATGATAATATTGATAACATAGGCATTGAAGACGTGGTGGAGTTAAAAAGAAAAAAGAATATTTTTCTTTCCAGTCTTATTTTTTTTGTGATAAGAAAAGCGCTCTTAGTTCAGTTTGGTAGAACGTGGGTCTCCAAAACCCAATGTCGTAGGTTCAAATCCTACAGAGCGTGATTCTGTTATTTTTTTTTAAGTCAAAAATTGTTCGGAAAAAAGAGAACAGCAATCTAAATTTGACCTCCTACTTTCTTTAATCCACAGGAGGTCAAATTAACAAGGTGTTAATTAATCAAAGATTCAACTGATCACCACGTCTGTATTGTAAATAGGCAGTTACAAATAATCCAGCCAAAGTAATAGAAATTAGACCTAAGACGATTCCA